CGAAAAAAAGATTTATAGAATAAAACAAATATTTCTTTTTTTTTTTCGATGCGAATTTGACACGACATAGGAGAAAGTACTCTTTATCATGATATTTATAATGAAGAGGGGTTCCATCATATTATATTCATGTATAGTGACATATTACCCCCGAATTTCCACAAAACAAAAAAGAATTTTTTTCAATACTCAAACTCCCTATTTTATTAGTTACTAAAAAAATTCTAGTGATTGGATTTCTATGTTTATTTTATATAGGAAATAAAATATTCAAATAAATAAATTTTGGATCGAATGACTATTCATCTATTGTATTTTCATGCAAATAGGAGGCAAGAAAAGTCTATGGAAAGATGGTGGTTTAATTCGATGTTGTTTAAGAAGGAGTTAGAATGCCGGTGTGGGCTAAATAAATCAACGGAAAGTCTTGGTTCTATTGAAAATGCCAGTGAAGGTGATGAGCCGGATATAAAAGATAGGACTAAAAACATTCAGAGTTGGGGGGGTCGTGACGATTCTAGTTACAGTAAGGTTGATCATTTATTCGTCGTTAAAGACATTCGGAATTTCATCCCCGATGAAACTTTTTTAGTTAAGGATAGTAATGGAGACAATTTTTCCATATATTTTGATATTGAAAATCAAATTTTTGAGATTGACAACAATCATTCGTTTCGGAGTGAACTAAAAAATACTTATTGGAATTCTAGTTATCTGAATAATGGATCTACGAGCGAAGATACCTACTATAATCATTACATGTATGATACTCAATATAGTTGGAATAATCATATTAATAGTTGCATTGACAGTTATCTTCAGTCTCAAATTTGGATTGAGACTTCCATTGTAAGTGGAGGGGATAATTACAGCGATAGTTACATCTATAGTTCCATTTGTGGTGAAAGTAGAAATAATAGTGAAGGAGAGGTTTCGGATATACAAACCCACGTGAAGGGGAGCGATTTTACTATAATAGAAAGTTCTAATGATCTCGATGTAACTCAAAAATATAGGCATTTGTGGGTTCAATGTGAAAATTGTTATGGATTAAATTATAAGAAATTTTTGAAATCAAAAATGAATATTTGTGAACAATGTGGATATCATTTGAAAATGAATAGTTCAGAAAGAATCGAACTTTCGATCGATCCTGGTACTTGGGATCCTATGGATGAAGACATGGCCTCTCTGGATCCCATTGAATTTCATTCGGAGGAGGAACCTTATAAAGATCGTATTGATTCTTATCAAAAGAAGACAGGATTAACCGAGGCTGTTCAAACAGGCATAGGCCAACTAAACGGCATTCCCGTAGCAGTTGGGGTTATGGATTTTCAGTTTATGGGGGGTAGTATGGGATCCGTAGTTGGGGAAAAAATAACCCGTTTGATTGAATACGCTACCAAAAAGTTGCTACCTCTTATTATAGTATGTGCTTCGGGGGGGGCACGCATGCAAGAAGGAAGTTTGAGCTTGATGCAAATGGCTAAAATTTCGTCTGCTTTATATGATTATCAATCAAATAAAAAGTTATTTTATGTATCAATCCTTACATCTCCTACTACTGGCGGAGTAACAGCCAGTTTTGGTATGTTGGGTGATATCATTATTGCCGAACCCAACGCCTATATTGCATTTGCAGGTAAAAGAGTAATTGAACAAACATTGAATACAACAGTACCTGAAGGTTCACAAGCCGCTGAATATTTATTCCAGAAGGGTTTATTCGACCTAATCGTACCGCGTAATCTTTTAAAAAGCGTTCTTAGTGAGTTATTTCAGTTCCATGCTTTCGTTCCTTTGAATCAAAATGAAACAGAGCACTAAGTTCAACAATTATTTGTTATTTGTAATAAACGAGTAGTTAGTTTATCGGAATCAAAGGAAATAAGAATGGAATTTTCTTTGGTGGCATAAGTTCGAATTGTAGAACGAATCAAAAGTTGTGGATAATTCTTTTTTACTTATATTTCTTATTTCTGATTCTTAATTAAATCTTAAATTAAGAAGTCTCTATTAAAAAAAAAGATTGAATTCTTCAAATTAGGCAAACAAAACGAATTTCTTATTTTTATCTTACGTATCAAATAAAATATAAAAAAAAAAGAGTTTTTTTTTTTATTTTTCTCTATTTCCATTTCCCCAAAATCCCTTATTTAGCTAAAAATCTCTGTTGGTTCGGATTCTAACGAATCTTTCGATAATGTGTAACAAACTCTTTCTTTATTAAATTAGAATACAAGAATAAAAGACAAAGAAAAGATAAAATAGATTATCATACATACCTTTCCCTTTCGTGTAGAATAAAAAGAAAAGATTCGAAAGATAAAAAAGATAAATAAATGAATTTATTTCCTTCTACACTCCTTGCGTTTATTCTATATATTTACTTAGATATTTAAATATAGATATATAGATACTTAGATCTATACTAAGAATTTAAAATTGAATTAAATTAATAATAAAATATAAATTTAAAATTCATAAGAATTCAAATTCTTAATTATAATTATTATAAGATATCTTTATTTATAAAAAATAATAACAGGTACAAATAATAAATCGAGGCACCCATTCTATGATAACTTTCAGCTTTCCCTCTATTTTTGTGCCTTTAGTAGGCCTAGTATTTCCGGCAATTGCAATGGCTTCTTTATCTCTTCATGTTCAAAAAAATAAGATTATTTAGATCCGATGGGACCCAATATCTTCCATTTTTTCAAAACTTAGATTTGTATCATAGCACGGACATATATTTAGTAGAATATGGTATAACATGTAATTTTTGCCGAACATAAAGGAAAGAACTCTTATGCCTGCATAAACACGATATATGGTTAAATGAATTCTAGCTGTTTTCAAATCGATCAGGATCGCCGGATGGCTGAAATATAAAGTCAGCGGATCTGTATGTATAGTGGGATCATATGAAGAGTATGCTATTATTTTAGATTTAATCACTTTGATGAATTACTCCTAAAGGTTCACACCAAACTAGTGCTAGTTGATGAGAGTTACTTCGGAAACAAAAAAAGTAAAGTCAAAAAAATTTGAAGTATTCTCTCAATTCTAATAAAATGTAATCGGATCAAGTATGAGTTTGCGATCAGAGCATATATGGATAGAACTTATAAAGGGGTCTCGAAAAATAAGTAATTTCTGCTGGGCCTTTATCCTTTTTGTAGGTTCAGTAGGATTCTTAGTGGTTGGAATTTCCAGTTATCTTGGTAGAAATTTGATATCTTTTTTTCCGTCTCAGCAAATCGTTTTTTTTCCACAAGGGATCGTCATGTCTTTCTACGGAATCGCGGGTCTCTTTATTAGCTCCTATTTGTGGTGCACAATTTCCTGGAATGTAGGCAATGGTTATGATCGATTCGATAGAAAGGAAGGCATAGTGTGTATTTTTCGTTGGGGATTTCCTGGAAAAAATCGTCGCATATTCCTCCGATTCCTTATAAAAGATATTCAGTCCATTCGAATAGAAGTTAAAGAGGGTATTTTTGCACGCCGTGTCCTTTATATGGAAATTCGAGGCCAGGGGACCATTCCCTTAACTCGTACTGATGAAAATTTGACTCCACGAGAAATTGAACAAAAGGCTGCTGAATTGGCCTATTTCTTGCGTGTACCAATTGAAGTATTTTGAGAAATGCGTGGAAAAATAGATGCTTTTTCAACAAGAGGGAAAAATGCAAGAATCTTTTTTCCTATAACATAACTTAAGTGTGAAGTTTCATCAGAAGGTTTATTCAAGCTAAAGCGGGCGGAACAACCATAAACGGAAACTATTTTTGTGGTTTTTTATACGTATGCAAATCCACGCAACTAAAATTAAACAAGTAACAAATCGAAATAATATATTCATCTCATATATCAAACTATTTCGGTATAAAGAAATTAATCTTCTTTTTAAGTTCAATATTTAGTTGGAATTGATACAGATAAATCCTATTTTCTAAATTATTTTTTTTGTCAATCGACGTTTTTTTTCTCCTTTCTTTTGCGTTCCTTAATGACCAATACAAAAATAACAATTAGATTTCTTAATAATGATAACTAGCCAATTTCTGTCTTGTTTTGACACTTTGATTATCGCAATCTCCTTCCCTCAATTATTTTATTCCTGACTGTGGGTAATCAGTAAATTTGTTTTGAAATATTGGATATTTTGATATTTGAGAGAAAAGGAGTTCTTTCGTCTCAAAATTTAACTAATATTCATTACTTAAATTAAAGTGGTTCTTTCGATCATTCATCTAAAAAAGACACTTGTTTTGTTGACCGATTGAGATATCGGGAAAGGTTATTTTTTAATATTTCTTCATTCAAAGTGGATTCTTAATTGATTTCTCTATTCTTTCTAGATTCAATAACCGCAAAGAAAATAGATTTATAGGTTTCATACTTTGTATAGAACTCATGTGTGAAAGAAATATTAGATTGCATAGAGTCGATGAATGAGGTGGGTTGATTAACAATTCACAGATGAAAAATGACAAAAAAGAAAGCATTCACTCCCCTTTTATATCTTGTATCTATAGTATTTTTGCCCTGGTGGCTTTCTCTCTCATTTAATAAAAGTCTGGAATCTTGGGTTAATAATTGGTGGAATGCTGGGCAATCCGAAATTTTTTTGAATGATATTCAAGAAAAGAGTATTCTAGAAAAATTCATAGAATTAGAGGAACTCCTCGTCTTAGACGAACTGATCGAGGAATACTCGGAGACACATCTACAAAAATTTCGTATAGGAATCCAAAAAGAAGCGATCCAATTAATCAACATATACAACGAGGGTCGGATCCATACGATTTTGCACTTCTCGACAAATATAATCTGTTTTGTTATTCTAAGCGGTTTTTCTATTTTGGGTAATGAAGAACTTGTTATTCTTAACTCTTGGACCCAGAAATTCCTATATAACTTAAGCGACACAGTCAAAGCTTTTTCTATTCTTTTATTAACGGATTTATGTATCGGATTCCATTCACCTC